GAATTTCCTAGTTAAATTGGGTACTGCTGAGGAAAAAAAAAATTGCTTAGTTAAAATGTATGATCCTTTCTTAAACGGGATGTATCGTGGAAGGATGAAGAAAGTCTTTTCATCTTCAATCAAAACTTCGATAGAAAATTGCACAGAAACATCCGAACTAAATAAAATTCATGATATCCTTCTTCCCGATCCTAATTCTCCAGATTCTCCAGATTCTCCAGAATATCAAGATAAAATCGAAAGATCAGAAAAAAAAGAGGTGAAAATAGATTCAAAGAATAGGTTAAAGTTTTCATTGAACGCAATTCTAACTAAGCCTAAGCGTGAAAAAAAATCTATTGGAATGAACAAAATAGGTAAAAAACCCCTTCGGTGGTCATACAAATTAATCAACGAGTTGGAACAATATTTTAAAAAACGACGAAAAGAACAAGGTATAATGCAAGGGCTGGATCACCAGCTTAGAACAAGAAGATTTAAACGTATATCTTTTTTAACTCGTTCCAGACGAAGTTTTAAGAAATCTCAGTTCAAGAATTTTAATCTTTATAGAAAATTTAATAGAGAGTCTGGGTTTATAAGTTATTTCGAAGAACCTGATTTTCGTCGAGCCGTAATCAAAGGATCTATGCGCGTTCAAAGACGTAAAATGGTTATTTGGGGACCGTCCCAAGGAAATCCCCATTCACCACTTTTTTTGGAAAAAATGGAAGATTTTCCTTTTCCTATATCCGACCTAATGAAACTTTTTTTTAATATTAGAGGTTGGTTGGGTAAAAAGTCAGAATTTGAAATTTTAGATCAACAATTGCAAATAAAAAAAAACAACCAGGAAGACGTAATAGAATTCTGGGAGAACATTCCATATGCACAAAAAACAAGAAGTATTCTGTTACTAGCTCAATCAATTTTTAGAAGATATATTAAATTACCCTTATTAATAATAGCTAAGAATATTGGATGTATTTTATTACGGCAATCTCCGGAATGGTATGAGGATTTCCAAGATTGGAATAGAGAAATTTATCTAAAGTGTAGCTATAATGGTCTACAATTCTCCAAAACAGAATTTCCTAAAAATTGGTTAAGAGAAGGTTTTCAGATCAAAATCCTATATCCTTTTCATTTGAAACCTTGGCACAGATCTAAACTACGACTCTCTGATAGAGATCGAAAGCAACAAGATGATTTTGATTCTTGTTTTTTAACAGTTTTAGGAAAGGAAACAGAATATCCTTTTGGTCCTCCTCGAAAAACACCTTCCTTTTTTGAACCCATTTTTGAAGATATAGACTATAAAGTCGAAATAAAAAAATTGAATTTTAGAGTTCGAAGAGTTTTAAAAAAAATAACAAAAAAACAAGGAAAAGCAGTTTTATTTGTAAAACAAAAAATAAAAGAACTTTTAAAAGAAAATAAAATTCCATTATTTATACCGACAGAAATATATGAATCAAGTGAAACTCAAACAGAAAAGGATTCTATAATCAGCGCTCAGATAATTCAGGAATCACTTATTCAAAATCGATCTACAGGTTGGACAAATTATTCACAGGCCGAAAAAGAAATGAAACATAGAATTGATAGAAGAAACACAATCAGAAATCAAATAGAAATAATGAAAAAAAATAAAAAAAAAGTAACGCCGAGAATAAAAAAAAATAATAAGAATAATGGAAATAATGGAGAATCACCCCCAAAAATTTGGAAAATATTAAAAAGAAAAAATATTGAATTAATAGTTAAATTTTTCATTGAAAAAATATACATAGATATCTTTCTATGTATCATTAATATGCGCAGAATCACTCTACAAATTTGTATGGAATCAACAAAAAAAATTCTTGATAAATACATTGACAATAATGAAATAAATAAAGATCAAGAAAAGATTAATAAAACAAAACAAAATAAAATTGACTTCATTTCGCCTATCACTATAAAAAAGGCTTTTGATAATCTTAGAAATAGTAAGCGGAAGTCACATATTTTTTTAAATTTATCTTACTTGTCACAAAAATATGTATTTTTAAAATTATCACAAACCCAAGTTATTAACTTCAATAAGTTAAGATCTCTTCTTCAATATAATGGACCTTCTTTTTTTCTTAAGAATGAAATAAAAGATCTTTTTGGAAGACAAGGAATATTTGATTCCGAAGTAAGACATAAGAAACTTCCAAATAATGCAATGAATCCGTGGAAAAACTGGTTAAGAGGTCATTATCAATACGATTTATCGCAGATTACATGGTCTAGATTAGTCCCACAAAAATGGAGAAATGGACTAAATCAATGTCATACGTCTCAAAATAAGGATTTAAATAAACGGTATTCCTATGAAAAAGACCAATTATTTGATTCAAAAAAAAAACAAAATTTGAAAGTCTATTTATTACGAAATAAAGAGGAGAATTTTCAAAAAAACTATAGATATGATCTTTTATCATATAAATATATATATATTCATTCTGAAACTAAGAAGAAGGCCTCTATTTATAGATCATCATTAGAAACAAATAAGAATCAAGAAAATTCCAACAGAAATAACGAAAAAATTTTTAGCATACTCAAGAATATTCCTATCAAGAATTATCTAGGAAAAAGTGATATTATAGATAGGGAAAAAAATACAGATAGAAAATATTTGGGTTGGAAATTTAGTACAAATATTGAGGTTGAACCTAAAAAAGACCAAATCCGGGATAAACTTAATAATAAAGGTAATGGTCTTTTTTATCTTCCAATTGATTCAAATTCTGAAATCAATTACAAAAAGGTCTTTTTTGATTGGATGGGAATGTCTTTTGATTGGATGGGAATGAATGAAAAATTCTTAATCTTAAATCGCCTCATATCGAATCCGAAAGTTTTTTTCTTTCCAGAGTTTGTGATACTTTATCATAAATATAAAGAGAAACCTTGGTTTATCCCAAGCAACTTACTTCTTTTTAATTTGAATATAAATCCAAATTTTATTGAAAATCAAAATATCAAGGGAAAACAAGAGGAGGATGAGTTTTTTTTTAATTTTAGCCCATCAAATTCAAAACAATATTTTGAATTAAAGAATCAAAACAATATTGAAGAATATTTTTTAGAATCCATTGAAAAACTAAAAATATTCCTTAAAGGAGATTTTCCTTTGCAATTAAGATGGACTGGACGTTTGAATCAATTGAATCAAAAAATGCTGAATAATATCCAGATATATGGTCTGCTGGTTAGCCTCATAAATGTAAGAAAAATTACTATATCCTATATTCAAAGGAAAGAAATGAATCTGGATATAATGAGGAGGCGTTTAAATCTTACACAATTAACGAAAAAGGGAATATTAATTATGGAACCTGCCCGTCTATCTGTCAAAAATGACGGACAGTTTTTTATGTATCAAATCATAGGTATTTCCTTGGTTCATAAAAGTAAGCACCAAAGTAATCAAAGATACCGAAACCCCAAAAATGTTGCTAAGAATACTTTTGATGAATCCATTTCAAGACATAAAATAAAAACTCTAAATGGAGACAAAAATAATTTAGATTTGCTTGTTCCTGAAAAAATTTTCTCGTCTAGACGTCGTAGAGAATTGAGAATTCTAATTTCTTTCAATTTGAATTTAAAGAATCAGAATGGTGTGCATAGAAATAATTTATTTTGCAATGGTGTGCATAGAAATAATTTATTTTGCAAGGAAAACAAGATAAAAAACTGGAGTCAATTTTTGGAGGAAAGTAAAATTTTTGACAGAAAAAAAAATGAATTAAATAAATTAAAGTTCTTTTTTTGGCCTAATTATCGATTAGAAGATTTAGCTTGTATGAATCGCTATTGGTTTGATACCAATAATGGGAGCCGCTTCAGTATGTTAAGGATATATATGTATCCCTGATTAAAAATTTTGAGTTTCCTATATTTTCTATTGTTCTATCAATGATATTTTTCATTTTTTTCATTTTTTCTTCTGTCCGCGACCATGTTATATGCAAGCAACCCGATGCGCATATGCGCTGTCTTACATCCCAGTCTAGGATACGTGAATATTAAGGAAAATGGGGTATCAATTAAATTAAAGCTATAAATTAATCAACAGAATAAATTAATCAATCGAATCTTCGGACTAAACTATTTGGTATCGTCTTTTTGTATCACTATACAAATGAACTCAAAAATCGGATTGATTAATAATTGAAAAAACTAGGAATGTATAAAGAAATTATAATTATTGTATATACTACATTAAAATTTGTGACATTATTATTACTGATCAATAAAATAAATATCTGTCTGTAAAAAGGGGAGTGTGAAATTCTTTTATGGTAAAAAATTCATTTATTTCAATTATTTTGCAAGAACAAGAAGAAAACAAAGAAAACAGAGGATCTGTTGAATTTCAAGTAGTAAGTTTCACCAACAAGATACGGAGGCTTACTTCACATTTGGAATTGCACAAAAAAGACTATTTATCTCAAAGAGGTCTGCGGAAAATTCTCGGAAAACGTCAACGGCTGCTGGCTTATTTGTCAAAAAAAAATAGAGCACGTTATAAAGAATTAATAGGGCAGTTGGATATTCGAGAGAGAAAAACTTGTTAATTTGAAGAGTTAGTTTGAATTATTGGCTTAAAGTTTGGTGAACTTCTTTTCGCTTTCAGCAATTCATGGAAGAATGAATCAGGAAAAACCTATGACTGTACCAGCTACAAGAAAAGACCTCATGATAGTCAATATGGGACCTCACCACCCATCAATGCATGGTGTTCTTCGACTCATTGTTACTTTAGATGGTGAAGATGTTATTGACTGTGAACCAATATTGGGTTATTTACACAGAGGTATGGAAAAAATTGCGGAAAATCGAACAATTATACAATATTTGCCTTATGTAACACGTTGGGATTATTTAGCTACTATGTTCACAGAAGCAATAACTGTAAATGCGCCAGAGCAATTAGGCAATATTCAAGTCCCTAAAAGGGCCAGTTATATCAGAGTCATTATGTTGGAGTTAAGTCGTATAGCTTCGCATTTGTTATGGCTTGGCCCTTTTATGGCAGATATTGGGGCACAGACTCCTTTCTTCTATATTTTTCGAGAAAGAGAATTGATATATGACCTATTCGAAGCTGCCACCGGTATGCGAATGATGCACAATTTTTTTCGTATTGGCGGAGTCGCTGCTGATTTACCTCATGGCTGGATAGATAAATGTTTGGATTTTTGCGATTATTTTTTAACAGGAATTGCTGAATATCAAAAGCTTATTACAAGGAATCCCATTTTTTTAGAACGAGTTGAAGGAGTAGGCATTATTGGTGGAGAGGAAGCAATAAATTGGGGTTTGTCGGGACCAATGCTACGAGCTTCCGGAATACAATGGGATCTTCGTAAAGTTGATCATTATGAGTGTTACGACGAATTTGATTGGGAAGTCCAATGGCAAAAAGAGGGGGATTCTTTAGCTCGTTATTTAGTACGAATCAGTGAAATGACAGAATCCATAAAAATAATTCAACAGGCCCTAGAAGGAATTCCTGGAGGGCCCTATGAAAATTTAGAAATCCGCCGCTTTGATAGAGTAAAAGATACTGTATGGAATGAGTTTGATTATCGATTCATTAGTAAAAAACCTTCTCCGACTTTTGAATTGTCGAAGCAAGAACTTTATGCAAGAGTGGAAGCACCAAAGGGAGAATTGGGAATTTTTCTGATAGGAGATAAGGGTGTTTTTCCTTGGCGATATAAAATTCGCCCACCGGGGTTTATTAATTTGCAAATTCTTCCTCAGTTAGTTAAAAGAATGAAATTGGCTGATATTATGACGATACTAGGTAGTATAGATATCATTATGGGAGAAGTTGATCGTTAAAATGATAATTGATACAACAGAAGTACAAGCTATCAATTCTTTTTCTAGATTGGAATCCTTAAAAGAGGTCTATGGAATCATATGGATGCTTATCCCTATTTTTACTCCTGTATTAGGAATCACAATAGGTGTATTAGTAATTGTTTGGTTAGAAAGAGAAATATCTGCAGGTATACAACAACGTATTGGTCCTGAATACGCAGGACCTTTGGGAATTCTTCAAGCTCTAGCAGATGGTACCAAATTACTTTTAAAAGAGAATCTTCTTCCATCTAGAGGAGATACTCGTTTATTCAGTATTGGACCATCTATAGCAGTCATATCAATTTTATTAAGTTATTTAGTAATTCCTTTTGGGTATCACCTTGTTCTAGCCGATCTCAGTATCGGTGTTTTTTTATGGATTGCTATTTCAAGTATTGCTCCTGTCGGCCTTCTTATGTCAGGATATGGCTCAAATAATAAATATTCTTTTTTAGGTGGTCTACGAGCTGCTGCTCAATCAATTAGTTATGAAATACCATTAACTCTATGTGTGTTATCAATATCTCTACGTGTGATTCGTTAAGACATAAAATTCCCCCGACTGCTTCTCTTTCTAGGAAGGAAGTGCCATGAGTTGAATCTCTATTTTTTTTATTCATTATTCGGGGGTTGATGAAGGAAACTAGATAGTTATATGAGTGAAAGAAACGGCTTCTAAATTTGCAGTAAAAGATTGAATCTCATTTTCTATGTACAAGAGTTAAGAAAAGTAAACATAAGTATTAGAGACTCTTTACCCCAAGATTGATTGACTAGTCATCATGACTTGAAGCGGGTTCAAAGGATCAACTTTATGAGGTTTTTACTACGTATGTATTACCAAAAGTAGATTCATAAAAATGAGTGGATAGCTAGGAACACTAATGTACACTAAGGATTCGTAATAGAGATTTTGTAAGTGTATTTTTCTGTGTATAAAAAGAATTAAAATTGGGGCTTTAAATTGGTAGAAATGATAAAGGAGTACTTCCCACGATTCCGATCCAGAGTATACTTCTATTCACCGATTAAGTAAATAACTATCAAGAACGAAGTAATCCTTTAACTTTGTTTAAAGTCCCCTTTTTTTGAGAAAGGAGAATAGGAACGAAAAAAAATCAAAAGACTGAATGCACTAGAAATAATCTATTTTTTTCTATCTCTATATAGAGATACAATTCTTGTCATGATTCGTGAACTAATGCAACGTCTAATTGGATTTCGTAATTGAAAACGTTAGGTTGAAATATCTATTCTATTGATATCGTTACAAGAAACATTTTATTCAAAGATTTAGTTATTACTCAACAAAGAAGAATTTAAATGATTAAAAGATAAGATGAATTCAGAAGCACTTTCTTATAATAGCAGACAGAATTCCAGTGTCTAATGGGGATCTTACAATGGATTTCATTTTATCTCTATCTATGTTACAAACATATCAAGAAAAATAATAATGGATGGGTCCTTAGATTTATTTGTGACCTTTGAGGAGCCGTATGAGATGAAAATCTCATGTACGGTTCTGCAATAGGGGTGGGAACAGTGATGTTATCATCTACTATGATTATCTAACAGTTCAAGTACAGTTGATATAGTTGAAGCCCA